TTTTTTCTAAAAAACGAAAAGGCTATATAAAGAGGACATTCTTTAACCCGAATAGATTTTGTACGTATATACTATATCATAATCATAGTATATCATAAATTTCATAATTATATGTATGTCCAATTTTATTAAAAAATTGGATAGATCTAAAATAGATCCCTCGTTACTGCCCGGAAGAGCAGTAATAGGTAGGGATGACAGGATTTGAACCCGTGACATTTTGTACCCAAAACAAACGCGCTACCAAGCTGCGCTACATCCCTTTCAATTAGTTTACAGTGTCATTGTAGAGAATTCCTGCCTTGTTTTCCACATCCTTCTTCTTTTTTATTGGTATATCAAATTAATTTATTATTTTTTTTGTCTCATATCAGATAACAAACATATAATTAAAAATATTACTTTTTTTTACAAAAATTCTATCAATTTTAAATTTTACATAAAAGGCGTTTCCATTTGAAAATGGAATCTATAAGATCGTTCTAGTAGACAATATTTCAATTCTAATTTTGAAAATGGGGGGGGGGGGTTACGTATACAAGAACTTCTTAACTACATGTACATCTGTAGTTATATATATTACTATATATATTGTAATACAATAAAGAAGAAAGAAGGAGGATTTCAAATGCGAGATCTAAAAACATATCTTTCCGTAGCGCCGGTACTAAGTACTCTATGGTTCGTTTCATTAGCAGGTTTATTAATAGAGATTAATCGTTTATTTCCAGATGCATTAACATTTCCCTTTTTTTAATTCTAGTTATTAACATCAGAACGGGTGAAAAAATTTAGAGATACAATCAACAATCTGGGACTAGTTACCCCCCACCTTTTTCTAATTCATTCTAAAAAAAATTAGAAAAAGGTGGGGGGAAAGGTCGTAAAAACCTGGGTTCAGGATTTATTAATAGAACAAAAAAGGTGTTGCTAGGGAAACAGTATCCTACGAGATACTAAAAAAAACTGTACAAAGATTTTAAATATAGTTTTCAAAAAATCATTGTATTGCTTATTTTTTTATTTTGATTTAATTACTAAATAATATTCATTGCAACAAAATATTTCCAATTTTTTTTAGTTAACAGCTTCTATTTTTTTGGTTCTTGTTCTTTCTGGATCCTAAAAATAAAATAGAATACTGGGGTGAATCATAAATCCAAAGGAGGTTTCATGGCCAAGGGTAAAGATGTTCGAGTAACAATTATTTTGGAATGTACCTGTTGTGTTCGAAATGATATTAAGAAAGAATCGGCGGGAATTTCCAGATATATTACTCAAAAGAATCGGCATAACACCCCTAGTCGATTGGAATTGAGAAAATTCTGTCCCTATTGTTATAAACATACAATTCACGGGGAAATCAAGAAATAGATAAAATTGAGTGCTTGTATGTCAACTGTTATTTTAAGAACAGGAATAATGATAGTATCTATATATATTACATATATAAATAAAAACAAATAAATCAATAGAAATAAATCTAATCCTATATTCTTAATTCTATATAGAAACTCTATCCTAATATAGAATATAAATAGAAATCGTTTTTATTTTGATCCGATCAAAATAGGATTTTAGAGATAAGGAATAAAAAATTTATGAATAAATCTAAGCGACTTTTTACTAAATCCAAGCGATCATTTCGTAGGCGTTTGCCCCCGATCCAATCGGGGGATCGAATTGATTATAGAAACATGAGTTTAATTAGTCGATTTATTAGTGAACAAGGAAAAATATTATCTAGACGGGTGAATAGAGTGACTTTAAAACAACAACGATTAATTACTATTGCTATAAAACAAGCTCGTATTTTATCTTTGTTACCTTTTCTTAATAATCAAAAACAATTTGAAAGAAGTGAGTCGACCCCTAGAACTACTAGCCTTAGAACCAGAAAAAAATAGACTTATTCTTCAATTGAATAACAATTCCAAACTGAAGGAATTAAAAAAGAGATTTATATTTTGTTCGAAAAATACAATCAAGAATCAAAATTTGATTGTTACGTCTGTGTCTGTCATACAAAAAAAAATAAAAGAATCGTCGAAAATAAAAACTCTTTTTTTAGCGGCTATATACCCTCGTTTTGTTTTTTATAATACTAATTTCTACTCTACCTTCCCGAGCTCATTCTCCTTAGAACTCTATTTCAACTTTTTTAGTGGGTTTCCCCCAACCCCCTTATTTTTTGATCTCATTCGAAATCGTATAAAGACAACTCCTATTTAATAGAGCTATTTGTGCAAGTATTTTACGATTAAGAAGTAATTGCTTCTTGTACAGATTGTGTATGAATCGGTTATAACTATAGAATACCCCCGTTTCGTGAATTACGGCATTTATTCGAGTGATCCATAAACGCCTAAAATCTCTTTTTCTTTTACCCCTATCCCGATGAGCCGAAACTAAAGCTCTTATTCTCTGTTGAGTCATAGTTCGTGTAAGTCGTGAATGAGCCCCTCGAAAGCTGGATGCAAATAAACGAAGTTTTGTTCTGCGCCTCCGAGCTATATATCCGCGTTTAATTCTAGTCATTGAATAAATCAAACTTTGATGAATAACTAATTCTTTTTTTAGTTATTCTTTTCCTCTTTACTAGTCTATTAATAACCACACGAATTATTCCAATGTATAAAAAAATTTCCAATGGCTTTTGCTACTCTAACCTTCCCCACCACTATTTTTTGCTGGGTATTTTCCTTTGCTTTGAAAGGAGAAATAGCCTTGATAGATACTTAATATAAAAAATAGAATAACTACAAAAAGTAGTAAATATAAATGGATAAATAGTGGGTTCCATCGTTTATATGGTTACTTCTAAAACGGTGAGGTCCTCTCTATACACCGGAGCTCCTTCTTTTATTTTAATTAATCAATACTATTGGTAACTTGTACAATTCACATTCTTTGGCTCTACCCCATGAATATTCCAGTAATTAGGTCTTTCACAATGAGATCCACTTTATACAGTAACGGTATTTCATTTTAAAAATTGATTTGGTCGTTTACCTTGTTAGTCCGTTCTTTTCTTTCAAGAGTGGAATCTTTTTAATAAAAAGGGGAATTTCCCCCGCTTAATAGATAACCATTTGTTATCATTGGGGGTTTTCTAAAAAATGTAGTTGATTGGATTTGCACCAATGTAAACCATAAGTTTCAGACACAATAAAAGATATGAGCGATCTAGCTTTTTTTAAATAATGAATCGAGTTCCTACATTATATTTTATTCAAAGGTACGGATCCTTGATATTAAAAAAAGAATTTACTTTTTGTGTCTCAGTCTATGATCTAAACGAGTCGCACATACACCCGAGTACATGTTCCTCGTCGCTGAGGGCATCCCCGAAGCGCTGGGGATTTCGTGACATTTCGGATTGGCTGTCTTGTATTTCTAATAAGTTGTTTAATAGTTGGCATACGGAATCATATAAATAATGGGCTGGTTTAGATTGGTTCTAACCGGCTAATTCTGAATTACTTCTCTTCAAGATTCTCTTCAATATATTTTTTATATTGAAGAGAGTATGAAACTACACCTTTAATCTAAAAAGATATAAAATTATAAATTGTAGGTTTGCATGAAATCGCTCCTATTTTTTATTGAACCGCTACAAGATCAACAATTCCATGAGCTTGGGCTTCTGTTGCTGACATAAAAACATCCCTTTCCATGTCTTCGGATACAACCCATATAGGTTTGCCCGTTCTTTGTACATAAACCCTTGTGATTGTTTCGCGAAGTTTTAGTAGTTCTTCCGCTTCCAAGATAAATTCTCCCGTTTGTGCCTCATAAAACGAACTAGCGGGTTGATGGATCATTACCCTGATGATATAATAGAAAAGGTTCTTATATTGAGGCGAGATAACCAAAAAAGCAGAGAAATTTGAAAAACCGTACAGGCTTTTTTTGTGCATTGCATACGGCTCCACAATGGAATTTACGTTTTTTTGACCTTTCTTTTCGGCGAACGAAAACAAAATATAGGTTGTATTATACGCAGATCCATAAATGATCCAATTACCATCCTTCTTTTTTGTAGGAGTTAAAAAAATACTATGATGGTTCCGTTGCTTTATATATCATTTTTTTTTATTCGTCTATGATTCAGCAATCCCAAAGTGTCTTTTTTAATATAAATTTTGTAAATAAGCTTCCGGTGTGAAAACAAAGTTTGTGACGCTGAGATGTGCCCGAATAGGTAAGATATCATTTAAAAAACCCCTTCCTTATCTCATACTACTCTTTCAATATATAATCTAATTTTATTTTATTTTTATCTCAAAAATTTCATATCGAATTCAAAGTGCCATGCTATTATTACTTAACTAATTCATATTTCCGGTGGCGAAGGCATAGTATTTTTTCTCAAAAATTAAAAAACTCATTGGCGCCAAGCGTGAGGGAATGCTATACGTTTGGTAATTGCCCCTCCGACTAGGATAAAGGATGCTATTGAAGCGGCCAATCCCATGCATATTGTCTGTACATCGGGTCGCACAAATTGCATAGTATCATAAATAGCCATTCCAGATATTACCCATCCGCCAGGAGAGTTTATAAACAAATAAAGATCTTTGGTATCCTTTTCTATACTGAGATATATCATAAGACTAATAAGTTGATTCGAGATTTCGGTATCAACTTCTTGACCTAAAAAAAATAATCTTTCTCGATAAAGTCGGTTGATTAGGATAAAATTTTATTCCTTAAGAGCCGTACAGGCACCTTTTGATGCATACGGTTCAATCAAAATTGTGAAAAAATCAATGTGTCGATTCCAACCCCTTTTTTTCATAGAAGGCTTTTCTTTTACTTTTAAGTGAAGGGCTTGCTCCCTTTTTAAAAGTAAAAGAAAAAAGACTTTTTTGCCCCTTTTATTAGATATTATAATCCTATAATAAAACGATTGATTAAGCCTGTCAGACTAACTTGATTCGTTGATATTTTTTTTTCATCGAGATTCAGTTGAAATGGCGATGGTTTTTTCTTGTTCCTGAACGGGCTTCTTCCTTTTTTATTCCATTTTTTAGGTTTATGCTCTACCCCGAGTAAAAGGAAAAATTTGCCCGATTTTTATTTGCACATATAGGACAAATTAACCAAATACCGCGTCTTTTTTTTTTACTACTCCTTCTTTTTTTTTCTATTTATTTCTTTCACATGTCTTCTGTCAAATAGTCACTAAATTTTGAATTTTATTATTTGATTTGATCAACAGTTTTAGATCACCCTCTTTAAAAATTTTTTTTTTTTTTATATAAATTTTTATCATAATTTTGCATATCATAACAAGTAGTAATTATAAAAATATTATATATTAATTATCAATTGGGTTTTTGTTAAACGGAGCCTGGATACTTCATTTTATTAGTCCGATCGCGTAAACCATAAAAATTTTTGATAATCTAATATCAATCTAAATACTCTCTGCATTTAATTCCACTTTATTTTTTGCGCTTCGCGTTACAAATTTTTGATAATTAAATCAATCTTTTTGGGCGAAACAGAGGATATCTCGATCGAGGGAGAAAATGGGAAAATCCCGTATAGCCCAATATATCTGACAAGTCGCACTATATGTCAACCCAAGATGTATCTCCTTCTCCAGGACTTCGAAAAGGTACTTTTGGAACGCCAATAGGCATGAAATGAAAAAAAAGAGAATGAAGTTCTCTATTTCACTTTGATGTGGAAACGTAAGACTGGGGTTTCATTTTTTAATAATATTATCCTTTTTTCCTACTTTATTAATCATTAATCATATTTAAATTAATCAGATTTAATACATAAGTTGAATAAGCTAAAATAAAATATAAAATAAAAGTAAAGTAAGAAAGAATAAAAAAAAATAAATAAATTTTTTACGAACGGGCTTCTGAATGATGAACAACAATAGCTATCTTGGTTCATATAAAATAGGATTCACCCCCATTGCGTATTGGTACTTATCGGATATAGAATAGATCCGCTTCCCTTTTTTCCTATGAATCGAATTGTTCCATTATTACTAACAGAATAGAACAAATATTAATCGTTTCTCCGAAATAATTACCTAAAAAGGGGGGTCCGTAGCATAGTTTTTTCCAATGCAATAAAGTTACATAGTGTCTATTTTTCGTTGATAAAGGGGTATTTCCATGGGTTTGCCTTGGTATCGTGTTCATACTGTTGTATTGAATGATCCCGGTCGTTTGCTTTCTGTTCATATAATGCATACCGCTCTGGTTGCTGGTTGGGCTGGTTCGATGGCTCTATATGAATTAGCTGTTTTTGATCCCTCCGACCCTGTTCTTGATCCAATGTGGAGACAAGGTATGTTCGTTATACCTTTCATGACTCGTTTAGGAATAACCAACTCATGGGGTGGTTGGAATATTACAGGAGGGACTATAACGAACCCGGGTCTTTGGAGTTACGAAGGGGTAGCCGCAGCACATATCGTATTTTCTGGCTTATGCTTCTTGGCAGCTATTTGGCATTGGGTATATTGGGATCTAGAAATTTTTTGTGATGAACGTACAGGAAAACCTTCTTTGGATTTGCCTAAGATTTTTGGAATTCATTTATTTCTTTCAGGAGTGGCTTGCTTTGGTTTTGGCGCATTTCATGTAACAGGATTATTTGGTCCTGGAATATGGGTATCCGACCCTTATGGACTAACCGGAAAGGTCCAACCCGTAAATCCGGCGTGGGGCGTGGAGGGTTTTGACCCTTTTGTTCCGGGAGGAATAGCCTCACATCATATTGCAGCAGGGACGTTGGGTATATTAGCGGGCTTATTCCATCTTAGTGTTCGTCCGCCTCAACGTCTATACAAAGGATTACGTATGGGTAATATTGAAACCGTCCTTTCCAGTAGTATTGCTGCTGTCTTTTTTGCAGCTTTTGTTGTTGCTGGAACTATGTGGTATGGTTCTGCAACTACTCCCATCGAATTATTTGGTCCTACTCGTTATCAATGGGATCAGGGATACTTTCAACAAGAAATATATCGAAGAGTTAGTGCTGGACTAGCTGAAAGTCAAAGTTTATCAGAAGCTTGGGCTAAAATTCCTGAAAAATTAGCTTTTTATGATTATATTGGTAATAATCCAGCAAAGGGGGGGTTATTCCGAGCGGGTTCAATGGACAATGGGGATGGAATAGCTGTTGGATGGCTAGGACACCCCGTTTTTAGAAATAAAGAAGGGCGTGAACTTTTTGTACGCCGTATGCCTACTTTTTTTGAAACTTTTCCGGTTGTTTTGGTAGACGGAGACGGAATTGTTAGAGCCGACGTCCCATTTAGAAGGGCAGAATCTAAATATAGTGTCGAACAAGTAGGTGTAACTGTTGAGTTTTATGGTGGTGAACTCAATGGAGTTAGTTATAGTGATCCCGCAACTGTGAAAAAATATGCTAGACGGGCTCAATTGGGTGAGATTTTTGAATTAGATCGTGCTACTTTGAAATCCGATGGTGTTTTTCGTAGCAGTCCAAGAGGTTGGTTTACTTTTGGGCATGCTTCTTTTGCTCTACTTTTCTTCTTTGGACACATTTGGCATGGTTCTAGAACCCTTTTCAGAGATGTTTTTGCTGGTATTGATCCAGATTTGGATGCTCAAGTAGAATTCGGGGCATTCCAAAAACTTGGAGATCCAACTACAAAAAGACAAACAGTCTGATGCAACATTGCTTTTTTCTTATAGTTTCTGTTTGCGATTTTATTTAATAGGTAGGGTACTATAGAAATCTTGATTTAAATCGCTACCGTTTATTTAATTATTTCTTTATCCGTAGGGATACTCCCAAGTAAACAAAAACAAAACAGGTATGAAAGCTATAATTGTAAACCACAATCAAATTTATGGAAGCATTGGTTTATACATTTCTCTTAGTATCGACTTTAGGGATAATTTTTTTCGCTATTTTTTTTCGGGAACCACCTACAATTTCAACTAAAAAATGAAATAATTTTTCATTATCTTCATTGACGTAATCAGCCTCCAAATATTTGGAGGCTGATTACGTCAACTAGTCCCCGTGTTCCTCGAATGGATCTCTTAGTTGTTGAGAGGGTTGCCCAAAGGCAGTATATAGAGCATACCCAGTAAAACTTACAAGTAACCCAGATATAAAGATGGCGACTAGGGTTGCTGTTTCCATTATTATAGAATTGAAAGACCACAATGGATCTATCATAAGATCATTTATTTACAACGGAATGGTATACAAAGTCAACAGATCGTAATGAATACAAAATAAGATTTATGGCTACACAAACTGTTGAAGATAGTTCTAGATCAGGTCCAAGAAGCACTACTGTAGGGAAGTTATTGAAGCCATTGAATTCCGAATATGGTAAAGTAGCTCCTGGATGGGGAACGACCCCTTTGATGGGTGTTGCAATGGCTCTATTTGCGGTATTTCTATCTATTATTTTGGAGATTTATAATTCTTCTGTTCTACTAGATGGAATTTCAGTGAATTAGACTGAAAAGAATCTTGAAGTCCTAGCTTTTAGTTCGATATAAAATAGTTCGATATAAAAAGTAAATTATGTAGGTCTAAAAATTTTAGCTTATTCTCCTTTGGTAGTTCGACCGCGAAATTTTTTTCTGCATTGTATATTTCCGGAATATGAGTGTGTGACTTGTTAGAATTGACCCTATGGGTAGTACAGAGAGTGGGGTCTGTCATCTTTATCAAGATGGTTTTACTTCGTCGGATATTCATTCGAGTATCTGGAGCACGAAATAGATCAAATAGATCACAAAGCATTCGAACTATGATTCATACTTAATACTCAGACCTCGTAGCCGGACTTCTTTCCGTTCTATCTTATAAACTTAAAATAAAAAAAAATAAAATTTTATACTTTTAATAAACTCTTATTTGGATCAAAGGACAAGCGCTTCTTTGTATTTTATGTTTTTATTCATTATAGCTATTTTATTTTTTGATTGAATAAATGATGATCCAACGGTTCTCACTCAGTGAACTTTGGACTTTGAAGGTTTCATTGAATTATCGTGGTTCTCGTATGAATCTGAGGTTTCAATTGATTAGTTAAGTAGGGTCTTAACAAGAGAATTCCTATCAATAATAAAGAAAACAAGAAAAAAGCCGCATTCCCATTCCATACAAATACCAAATTAAAAAGACAAAAAAGATAGGTAATCTAGAAGATTCAAGAGGCCTGTAACGATCAACACAACATAACATAAAGACGAACGAGCTGACTTGATTTTTTGGCATTTAACCACAAAGAAGAGATTTCGCGTTTTGATTCTTTCATATCTTTAAATAATATTGAATGGGAGAAAAGTTTAAAACTTTATATTTCATATCCATTTCAATCAGTATTTGGGTCTTTTTTTTGTTTGAGCTGTACGAGATGAAATTCTCATATACAGTTCTTGGAGGGGGAGTAACTTTGGTTTACCTATCTCAATAAAGTTTATGATTGGTTCGAAGAACGTCTTGAAATTCAGGCGATTGCAGATGATATAACTAGTAAATATGTTCCTCCGCATGTCAACATATTTTATTGTCTAGGAGGAATTACTCTTACTTGTTTTTTAGTACAAGTAGCTACGGGATTTGCTATGACTTTTTATTACCGTCCAACTGTTACTGAGGCTTTTGCTTCTGTTCAATATATAATGACTGAAGCTAACTTTGGTTGGTTAATCCGATCAGTTCATCGATGGTCGGCAAGTATGATGGTCCTAATGATGATCCTGCACGTATTTCGTGTATACCTCACCGGTGGTTTTAAAAAACCTCGCGAATTAACTTGGGTTACTGGTGTGGTTCTGGGTGTATTGACCGCATCTTTTGGTGTAACAGGTTATTCTTTACCTTGGGATCAAATTGGTTATTGGGCGGTCAAAATTGTAACAGGTGTACCTGATGCTATTCCGGTAATAGGATCGCCTCTTGTAGAATTATTACGCGGAAGTGCTAGTGTTGGACAATCCACTTTGACTCGTTTTTATAGTTTACACACTTT